AAAAGGATCCATTACTCTAGATGTGCTGGAAAAAAAGAGTAGATTATGTAATGATGAGACTAAAAAAGAATACTTGCCTAAAATAGATGATCCCTTTTTGAATGGTCCCTATCGCGGAAGGAGAAACATTTTTTTTTCTTCCTCAATCAGAAATGAAACTTCGATAAAAAATGACATCGAGAAAAGATGGATAAATAAGATCCAGGGTATACTTTTTACTACTGATTATGATTATGAAAAATTGGAAGAGAAAATAGATACATTTGATCAAAATTCATTATCAACAGAAAAAAAAAATGATTTTTTTCCGTTTTCAAAAATGGAATTCAAAATCCAACAAGGAAGAATTGTCTTCGAAGATCAAATCAATATTTGCAAATTCATCTTCATCCAAAATGTCAATCCAGAGTCTAAAAGACTAAAAGAAATAAGTAAAAAAGTAAAAAGATGGTCATCAAAATTAATCGATGATTTGGAACAACAAGAGGGCGAAAATGACGAAACTGTAGCCGAGGATCATGAGATTCGTTCAAGAAAAGCCAAACGTGTAGTTATCTTGAATGATAACAAAGAAAACAATGATATTAATAAAAAAAGCAATAATAATCCGGATGAAAGAGACGAAGTGGCTTTAATACGGTATTCCCAACAATCCGATTTCCGTAGAGACATCATCAAAGGTTCCATGCGTGCCCAAAGACGTAAGACAAACACCGGGTCGTTTTTTCAAGCAAATTTACATTCCCCTCTTTTTTTGGAGAGAATAGACAACCCCCTTTTGTTTTTTGACATCTCCCAAATACAAAAATTCATTTTAAAAAAATGGAAAAAAGCAACACAATTAGAATTAAGAATTCTAGATTATACACAAGAAAAGGCAAAAGAAAGGGAGAAAGAAAAAAAAGAAGAATACAAAAGACAAGAAAAAGTACGAATAGAAATAGCGGAAGCATGGGATAACATTCTATTTGCTCAAATAATAAGAGGATCATTATTAGTAATCCAATCTTTTCTTAGAAAATATATTCTATTACTATCATTGATAATAGTTAAAAATACAGTACGTATACTAGTATTTCAATTTCCAGAATGGTCAGAGGACTTTAAGGATTGGAAGAAAGAAATGCATATTAAATGCACCTATAATGGTGTTCCATTATCAGAAACCGAATTTCCAAAAAACTGGTTAATAAATGGTATTCAAATAAAAATACTATTTCCCTTTTTCTTTAAACCTTGGCACAAATCTAAGGTACAATCTCTTCAAAAAGATCCCCGAAAAAACAAAAATGATTTTTGTTTTTTAACAGTTTGGGGAATGGAAACTGACCTTCCTTTTGGTTCTCCCCGAAAACGACAGTCGTTTTTTAACCCCATTTTCAAAGAAATGAAAAAAAAAATTCGAAAATGGAAAAAAAAGTCTTTTTTTGGGATACGAATTTTTTTAAAAAAAAAAAAAAATTTTTTAATTGGATTGAAACAAATATCTGAATTAAACGAAACTAAAAAAGAAAAAGATAGGAGAATTCCTAATCAAATGATTTCTGAATCATCCCTTATCATTCCCATTCAATCTATGGATTTGAAAGATTTTTCATTTACCGAAACAAAAATGAAAGATCTGGCTGATAGAACAAACACAATCATGAATCGGATAAAAAAAATACAAAATAAAAAAGACAATAATAACGAGTTTATAACTAATGACAGAAATAGTAATTGTAATAAAACAAATTCTCTCAATAAATTATTAGTATCAATAAGAAAAAGTTTGAAAAAATTCAAAAAAAGAAATGTACGATTAATACGAAAATCCTATTTGAGAATCAATTTTATTATTCAAAAGATATACATAAAAGTATTTTTATGTATCATTCAATTTTTATGTATCATTCATAAGAATAGTCCGAGAATCACTACACAACTTTTTGAATTATCAAAAAACGAATTTGATAAATTTATTTCCAATAATGAAATAAATAAAGAAAAAATGAATAAAACAAGTGCTATTCACATTATTTGGACTTTCAAAAAACGGTTTTTTGATATTACTAAAAAGAATTCAAAAAATTTGAGCAACTTATCCTACTTTTCACAAGCGTATGTATTTTACCAAATATATAAAACTCAAATTTATAGAGATCTTCTTCAATATAAGGAAACATCCCTTTTTCTTAAGAAAGAAATAAAGGATTATTTAGAAACAGAAGGAATACTTCATTTGGAATTAGAGCATAAAAATCTTTTTAATTACACAATTGTTGAATGGAAAAACTCTTTAAGTAAGTATTATCAATATGAATTATCACGGATTCAATGGTATCGATTCGTACCACACAAATGGCGAAACAGAGTGAATCAAAGATCTATTATGACTGAAAATAAAGATTTAAAAAAAAGTCATTCAGATGAAAAAGACCAATTAATTTTTTACAAAAAATTAATTAATTTTGAATCGAATTCCTTCTCCAATGAAAAATATACTATTAATTTTCAAAAATACTCTAAATATGCACTTTTCTCATATCAATCCATTAATTATGACGATAGAAAGGATTCATATATTTCTGTATCACCATTATGGATAAATAATTCGCAAGAAAGTTGTTATAATTCCAATATATACAACATAAAGAAAAGTGCCTTAGTTGATATGTCAGAGCGTATTATCCCTATATATAATTATATATATAATAATTTCGGACAGAACAAAAATATGACTCTAGATAAATTTCCAGATAAAAAATATTTTGATTGGAAAATTCTCTATTTGTGCTTTAGAAAGAAAGGGGATATTCATTCCTGGATCGCTATCGATACCAATATCAACTTCAATAATAATACAAATACTAACACTAAAGTCAATAATTATCCAATAGTTGGTAAAATTGATAAAAAAGACCTTGTTTATCTTCAAATTGATAAAGATCAGAAAATCAAGATTTCAAAAAAAAAAAAAAGCCTTTTTGATTGGATGGGAATGAATGAAGAAATACTAAGGCGTTCGATTTCGAATCTAAAACTTTGGTTCTTTGGCGAATTTGTGCTTCTTTATAATACATATAAAATGAACCCCTGGATAATCCCGGCCAAAAAACTTCTTTTCAATTTAAATGAAACTGTTAGTGAAAATAAAAACATTACTAAAAATCAAAAAGAGAATCCCTTAAAATTATCCAAATTATCCAATGAAAATAAATCTAAATCTATTAAATTAGAAAATAAGAATCAAGACAAAAAAGAATCCCTAGGTAAAAACAATGTTGAATTAAATATACAAAATAAAGAAACTCTTGAATCAATTTTCTCAACTCAAGAAAAAGATATTGAAGAAGATTCTGCAAGCTCAGATAGGAAAAAACGTCAAAAGAGAAAACAATATAAGAGCAACACGGAAGCAGAACTTGATTTTGTCTTAAAAAGGTATTTACGTTTTCAATTGAGATGGAATAATTTTTTAAATCAAAAAATAACAAATAATATTAAAGTATATTGTCTCTTGCTTAGATTGGTAAATCCAAAAGAAATTGCTATATCCTCTATACAAGGTGGAGAAACAAGTCTAGATATTCTGATGATTCAAAAAGATTTTACTCTTAGAGAATTGATGAAAAAAAGAATATTAATTATCGAACCTGTGCGTTTGTCTATAAAAAACGACGGTCAATTTTTGATGTATCAAACTCTAAATGTTTCATTGGTTCATAAGAGTGAGTACCAACTTAATCAAAGTTACCGAGAAAAACACTATATTGATCGAAACAATTACACTAATTATATTGTAAGACATCCAAATCAAAGAATAACTGAAAATCGAGATTATGGTTTAGTTATTCCTGAACGTATTTTTTCCACTAAATGGCGTAGGAAATTAATAATTCGAATTTGTTTCAATTCTAGGAATAGAAATCTTATTTCGAACAATTCAGTATTTTGCAATAACGTAAAAAACTATGATCAAGTTTTGGATAAAAGTAAAAATTTTTATAGGGATAAAATTGAACTAATTCAATTTAAATCCTTTCTTTGGCCTACTTACCGATTAGAGGATTTATCTTGTATGAATCGATATTGGTTTGATACCACTAATGGAAGCCGTTTTAGTCTGTTAAGGATATATATGTATATATGTATCCCCCGTTGAAAATTCGTGAATGATACATTTCTCATCTCATATATATCTTTCAGGTCTGTATTTATTATATGAAACCGGGGGTTGTACACATTCCTTGTCTTACATTTCCATTCCAATACGATAAATCAATGCATGTATCCATATCCATTAGATAAATAATTAGATATTCGATTAGATCAAATAGGAATAGGTCAAAAAGATGTTCTCTTTTATCTGTATAAATATCTATTTTTTTTTTACTTATACTTAATTAAAATGAGAAAATGAATAGGATTATTTTTACTGATCGGTTAAATGGATTTTTGAATTTTAAAAAGGAAAAAAGAGTCGATTTTATCTTATGGTAAAAAAGAAAGTTATTTCGGTTATTTCAGAAGAAGAAAATCGGGGATCTATTGAATTTCAAGTCTTTCATTTCACCAATAAAATAAAAAGACTTACTTCACATTTGGAATTTCATAGAAAAGACTATTTATCGCAGCGGGGTCTACGTAAAATCTTAGGAAAACGACAACGGCTGTTGTCTTATTTGTCAAATAAAAAAAGAGTTTCTTATAAAGAATTAATGAATCAACTGGATATTTTAACGAATCAACTGGATATTCGGGAATCAAAAACGCGTTAATTTTTTCATTTAAAAAAACAATGAAAATTGTTTATTTTATTTTTATTGAATTTTTTTTTATCTAGAATTTAGACGAACTTCTTTTTGTTTTAAGCAGTTCATAAAAGAATGAATCGAGGAATAAACTATGAATGGAACAACTAAAAGAAAAGAACATATGATAGTCAATATGGGACCTCATCACCCATCAATGCATGGTGTTCTTCGTCTTATTCTTACTCTAGATGGCGAAGATGTTATTGATTGTGAGCCAATATTGGGTTATCTGCACAGAGGGATGGAAAAAATTGCCGAAAACCGAACAGTTATACAATATTTGCCTTATGTAACACGTTGGGATTATTTAGCTACTATGTTTACAGAAGCAATAACCGTAAATGGACCCGAGCAGATGGTGAATATTCAAGTACCTAAAAGAGCCAGTTATATCAGAGTGATTATGTTAGAATTGAGTCGTATAGCTTCTCATCTGTTATGGCTTGGCCCCTTTATGGCAGATATTGGTGCACAGACTCCCTTTTTCTATATTTTCAGAGAAAGAGAATTAGTATATGATCTATTTGAAGCTGCCACCGGTATGAGAATGATGCACAATTATTTTCGTATCGGAGGAGTAGGGGCCGATCTCCCTTATGGATGGATAGATAAATGTTTGGATTTCTGTGATTATTTTTTAACCGCTGTTTCTGAATACCAAAAACTTATTACGCGAAATCCCATTTTTTTAGAACGAGTTGAGGGTGTAGGTATTATTGGTGCAGAAGAAGCAATAAATTGGGGTTTATCCGGACCGATGTTACGAGCTTGTGGAATTCAATGGGATCTTCGTAAAGTTGATCATTATGAATGTTATGACGAATTCGATTGGGAAATCAATTGGCAAAAAGAAGGAGATTCATTAGCGCGTTATTTAGTCCGAATCAGTGAAATGAAGGAATCTATCAAAATTGTTCAACAGGCCCTCGAAGGAATTCCAGGCGGTCCTTATGAGAATTTAGAAATACGTTGCTTTGATAGAGAACGGGATCCAGAATGGAATGATTTTGACTATCGCTTCATTAGTAAAAAAACCTCTCCTACTTTTGAATTACCGAAGCAAGAGCTTTATGTAAGAGTTGAAGCCCCAAAAGGGGAATTGGGAATTTATTTAATAGGGGATCAGAGTGGTTTTCCTTGGAGATGGAAAATTCGTCCCCCCGGTTTTATCAATTTGCAAATTTTTCCTCAGTTAGTTAAAAGAATGAAATTGGCGGATATTATGACAATACTAGGTAGCATAGATATCATTATGGGAGAAGTTGATCGTTGAAATGATAATTGATACAAGAGAAGTACAAGATATCCACTCTTTTTCTAGATTAGAATCTTTAAAAGAGATCTATGGGATCATAGGGATGCTTTTACCTATTTTGATTCTTGTATTGGGAATCACAATAGGTGTACTTGTAATTGTGTGGTTAGAAAGAGAAATATCCGCCGGAATACAACAACGTATTGGACCGGAATACGCCGGTCCGTTGGGAATTCTTCAAGCGTTAGCAGATGGAACAAAACTTATTTTCAAAGAAAACCTTCTTCCGTCTAGAGGAGATGGTCGTTTATTCATTATCGGACCATCCATAGCAGTTATATCCATTTTCGTAAGTTATTCAGTAATTCCTTTTAGCTATCAACTTGTTTTATCCGATCTCAATATCGGTGTTTTTTTATGGATTGCCTTTTCAAGTATTGTTCCGATTGGACTTCTTATGTCAGGATATGGATCAAACAACAAATATTCCTTTTTAGGTGGTCTACGAGCCGCTGCTCAATCGATTAGTTATGAAATACCGTTGACTCTTTGTGTGTTATCAATATCTCTACGTGCGTGTCGTTATAACCTTTTCTTTAATTCTTTTTTGTAAGTAAAGAAGTTGAATAGGTATCTTCACTTTTTTATTCATCATTCAGATTAAATTAACTAAATCAGATAGTTATATGAGTGAAAAAAAAAAAAACAGCTTCTAAATTAGCAGTAACAAGATTGAGTCTCATCCCCTAAGTACAAGAACAAAAATAAAGTAAATTTAATATAAGCAAGACTTTTTACCCTTTACCCCATGGATTGGTTGATTAGTGATTAGTCATCCTGGCTTGAAGCGGGCTCAAAAGATCAACCGTATATAGTTTTCACTATTCTTTATATGTATTACTAGAACGGAGGGTTCGACAAAAATGAGTGGATGGTTAGTAACACAAAAATACATAAAAGATTAGTAATAGAAATTTTTATGTCAATTTTCAAAACGAAAATCTTTGGATAACATAAAAAGAACAATAATTGGGGCTTTCAATTTGTAGAAATAATCAAGCAGTACTCCTCACGATTGCAATCCAGAGTATGCTCCTACTCACAGATTAAAAAACGACTATCCGAAACGAAATAATCTTTTCTTGTTTTGAACTCCCTCTTTGAAAGAAGAATAGGAACGAAAATTCATAGAGATCACTAAATAGCCTGCATTATTAAGACACTCATCTAATCTCTGATTTTTTTTCATAATAATCAAAAAAAGATGGCTATTGATATTCATAGAAAGAGTATTTTATTAAAAAGTTATTACTCAACAAAGAAAAATTCAAATTATTAAAGGACGAGATTAATTCATAAGTGCTTTTTGAGTTATTATATCTATATCATTCTGACATACAGAATTCTATCGGTCTAATTTTTGACCTTCCGGCGGGTGTTGATTCTATCTATATTTTGACCCCAAATAAAATCTATCACGATAAAAAATATCAACCCGGTCTTTAGATTTCTTGATGGCCGTCAAGGAGCCGTATGAGGTGAAAATCTCATGTACGGTTCTGGACTAGCGATGGGAACAGTGATGTTCCCACCGACTATTATTATCTAATAGTTCAAGTACAGTTGATATAGTTGAGGCGCAATCCAAATATGGGTTTTTAGGATGGAATTTGTGGCGTCAACCTATAGGGTTTATCATTTTTCTAATTTCTTCCCTAGCAGAATGTGAGAGATTGCCTTTTGATTTACCCGAAGCAGAGGAAGAATTAGTAGCAGGTTATCAAACCGAATATTCGGGTATCAAATTTGGATTATTTTATGTTGCTTCCTATCTCAATCTATTAGTTTCGTCGTTATTTGTAACAATTCTGTACTTGGGTGGTTGGAATATCTTTATTCCGTCCCTATTTTTTTCTGATCCAGTTGAAATAAATAAAGTAGGTAGGGTCTTTAGAATGACAATTGGTATTTTTATTACTTTAGCTAAAACTTATTTGTTCGTGTTCATTTCTATCACAACAAGATGGACTCTACCGAGACTAAGAATGGACCAACTATTAAATCTTGGATGGAAATTTCTTTTACCCATTTCTCTTGGTAATTTATTATTAACAACCTCTTCTCAACTCCTTTCACTCTAAACGAAAAAAGAATATGATATTCTATATTTCTCACTTCTCATCAAACAAGAGAAAGAAACAAACATAAGATTATTTATAGATCTTTACAATATGTTCCTGATGGTAACTGGGTTCATAAATTATGGCCAACAAGCAATACGGGCGGCAAGGTACATTGGTCAAGGATTCATCATTACCTTATCCCATGCAAATCGTTTACCTGTAACTATTCAATATCCTTATGAAAAGTTAATTACATCGGAGCGTTTCCGCGGACGAATCCATTTTGAATTTGATAAATGCATAGCTTGTGAAGTATGTGTTCGTGTATGTCCTATAGATCTACCCGTTGTTGATTGGAAATTGGAAACTGGTATGCGAAAAAAACGCTTGCTTAATTACAGTATTGATTTCGGAATTTGTATATTTTGTGGAAATTGCGTTGAGTATTGTCCAACAAATTGTTTATCAATGACTGAAGAATATGAGCTTTCTGCTTATGATCGTCACGAATTGAATTATAATCAAATCGCATTAGGTCGGTTACCGATGTCAGTAATTAACGATTATACAATTCGAACAATTTTGAATTATCCTCAAATAAAAAATGCATTTCATGATTAAAGAATAATTACTAATTACTATAGTAATGTATAGTCAGGTTCAATTTTATCTAATTGAAAGGAATATCGTTCCTTATTTTTTTTTTTTTTTTGCTCACTAGAACTCGAAATTGCAATTAATTGTTGATTAGTTAGTGAGAAGTGCAAATCCATTTGGATTGAAAATAGAATTTAATAATCTCTCTATTTATTTAGAAATAGTTTCCAGCTAACTTTTCTACTTGGTTTGGCGTAAGGGGGAACAAGATATTGGTATAGTAATTGGACCTAGACGTAATTCAAATCCATTAGAAACACCATTCCATTTTTATTGAATTCAATTAGGAGCATATCATAAAAAAAGAAAAAATTTCCTGGTCAGGTTAATAAAATCATGAAAAACATTTCAATTTTTTTATCTTGTATATAGAATGGATTTGCCTGGACCAATACATGATTTTCTTTTAGTTTTTCTGGGATCAGGTCTTGTATTAGGAGGTATAGGAGTGGTATTACTTACCAATCCAATTTATTCGGCTTTTGCATTGGGATTGGTTCTTGTTTGCATATCGTTATTTTATATTTTATCAAACTCTCATTTTGTAGCGGCTGCACAGCTCCTTATTTATGTCGGAGCTATAAACGTTTTAATTTTATTTGCTGTCATGTTCATGAATGGTTCAGAATATTATAAAGATTTCGAACTTTGGACTGTTGGGAATGGGATTACTTCGTTGGTTTGTACAAGTATTTTCATCGCCATAATTACCACGATTCTCGATACGTCTTGGTACGGAATTATTTGGACGACAAAATCAAACCAAATTATCGAACAAGATTTGATAAGGAATAGTCAACAAATTGGAATTCATTTATCAACGGATTTTTTTCTTCCATTTGAACTCATTTCAATAATTCTTTTAGTTGCTTTGATAGGTGCAATTGTTGTTGCCCGTCAATGAAAAATCTTTCTAACTATTAAGAACAATCGAAATTGAAATTTTCTCGCTCTTATCAAATCCATTTAGCTTTCATTTTTGAATTCTATTTCAATATCGATCTTTTTCTTTTTCTATCTTATAAAAAAAAAAAAGAATATATTCTTTTTTTTTCTACTTGTTCTATTATAGTTAAGCGAAAGCCTTGGTTTATTGTTCATGGCGAAATGATTCAAAATTGATAAGGAGCTGATCAATGATACTCGAACATGCACTTGTTTTGAGTGCCTATTTATTTTCGATTGGTATCTATGGATTGATCACAAGTCGAAATATGGTTAGGGCTCTTATGTGTTTGGAACTTATCCTGAATGCAGTTAATATAAATTTCGTAACATTTTCGGATTTGTTTGATAGTCGACAATTACAAGGAGATATTTTCTCTATTTTTGTTATAGCTATTGCCGCAGCCGAAGCGGCTATTGGGTTAGCTATTGTTTCATCAATTTATCGTAATAGAAAATCAACTCGTATCAATCAATCGAATTTATTGAATAAATAAGTACTACTAATTTCATTTATTTATAATTTTATTTATTTAATAAATTCGAATATTCATCAATTATTTAATACTAAATGTAAAAATGTAAGAAATCAAAGTATCTTAGCCAACCCAGGAGTCGCGATCCATAATTCGATTGATTATTAAAATAATGATAAAATCATTGATTCATCTGGTATATAAATATATGATTTATATATAAGTTTACTAAATCGAAGATTTATGATATTCAAAAAATGAGAGATCCAATGTCACATTCAGTAAAGATTTATGATACATGTATAGGATGTACTCAGTGTGTCCGAGTCTGCCCAACCGATGTATTAGAAATGATTCCTTGGGATGGATGTAAGGCTAAGCAAATTGCTTCTGCTCCACGAACGGAGGACTGTGTGGGTTGTAAGAGATGTGAATCCGCTTGCCCAACGGATTTTTTGAGCGTGAGGGTTTATTTATGGCATGAAACAACTCGAAGCATGGGTCTAGCTTATTAATATAATAAGTTTCAGAAAAAACTACTTTAAACAAACTGAATTTTCAATTTTTTTTTTAAATACAATTTATTTTTTTTATCGACAAAAAAACCCGTTCTTTTTCGAGAACGGGTTTTGGGGTCTAATTCTATCTTGTCTTTACCACGAATTATTTTCCTTGGTTAACAATAATTGTAGGTTTACCAATATTAGCGGGTTCTTTAATTTTCTTTCTACCTCATAGAGGAAATAAGGTAATAAGGTGGTATACCATATCCATTTCTATTTTTGACCTCCTTTTAACAACCTATACATTCTGTTATCATTTCCAATTGACCGATCCATTAAATCAACTAGCAGAGGATTATAAATGTATTAATTTTTTTGATTTTAACTGGAGATTGGGAATAGATGGGCTCTCTATAGGAACCATTTTACTGACGGGATTTATAACCACTTTAGCTACTTTAGCAGCCTGGCCGGTTACTCGGGATTCCCGATTGTTCCATTTCCTGATGTTAGCAATGTACAGCGGTCAAATAGGATCATTTTCTTCTCACGATCTTTTACTTTTTTTTCTCATGTGGGAGTTCGAATTAATTCCCGTTTATTTACTTCTATTGATATGGGGAGGACAGAAACGTCTGTATTCAGCTACAAAATTCATTTTATACACTGCGGGGGGGTCTATTTTTCTATTAATAGGCGTTTTTGGTATTGGCTTATATGGTTCGAATGAACCAACATTAAATTTTGAAATATTAGCTAACCAATCGTATCCTGTAGCACTAGAATTACTATTTTATAGTGGATTTTTTATTGCTTTTGCAGTCAAATTACCGATCATACCCTTACATACATGGTTACCAGACACCCACGGGGAGGCACATTCCAGTACTTGTATGCTTCTAGCTGGAATTTTATTAAAAATGGGAGCATATGGTTTGGTTCGGATCAATATGCAATTATTCCCCCATGCTCATTCTATATTTTCTCCCTGGTTGATTATAGTAGGTGCAATACAAATAATCTATGCAGCTTCAACATCTCCTGGTCAACGTAATTTAAAAAAAAGAATAGCCTATTCCTCTGTATCTCATATGGGGTTCATAATTATCGGAATTGGAGCGATAACCGATACGGGGCTCAATGGAGCCCTTTTACAAATGATTTCTCACGGATTTATTGGTGCTGCTCTTTTTTTCTTGGCAGGAATGACGTATGATAGAATACGTCTTGTTTATCTCGAAAACATGGGTGGAATGGCGATTTTCCTTCCAAAAATATTCACACTGTTCAGTATCTTATCAATGGCTTCCCTTGCATTACCCGGCATGAGTGGTTTTGTTGCCGAATTGATAGTCTTTTTTGGAATAATTACCAGCCAACAATATTTTTTAATTCCAAAAATACTAATTACTCTTCTAATGGCAATTGGAATGATATTAACTCCTATTTATTTATTATCGATGTTACGTCAAATGTTCTATGGATACAGGATTTTGAATGTGCAAAACTCTTATTTTTTTGATTCTGGGCCGAGAGAATTATTTATTTTAATCTCTATTCTTCTCCCAATAATAGGTATTGGTATTTATCCGGATTTCATTCTCTCACTCTCAGTTGAGAAGGTCGAAGCTATTATATCTACATATTTTTATCGATCGTTTTCATGAATAAAACAAGAAAAAATTAAGAATCCTATTCTTTCTTTTTCGTTTTGCAATTTTACAATGAAAAATAAAAATTAACTAAAGTCAAAATGAATTGAAATTTTGACTAGATGGATTTCTTTTTGTGAGAACCTTTTGAATCAATTAGTGTAGTGATTCAAATGGTTCTCGACATCTTCCCTGAAGTATGGAGTTTTTTTTTCTTATTTATATTCTTTAACTTAATATTTACTAATTTAGTATTTAAAATTTTGATTTTATTATCATTTTTTTGAAAATGTTTTATGTTTCTATTTGTAGGAATCTTTTTCAATTTGATTTCATGTTAATGAAAATTAAAGGAACCATAACTATGTAACCCTATTCCTAATAAATTGACCCAAAAATAGCATATCCAAATTATAAGAAAGCCCATAGAAGCCACAATCGCGCAATTTAGACTTTTGAACTTTTTTTTATTTGTTCGAGTATGTAAATAAATTGCAAATATAATCCAAGTAATAAATGACCAAGTTTCTTTTGGGTCCCAATTCCAATATGATCCCCATGCCTCATTAGCCCATACTGATCCTGAAAGAATCCCGATGTTTAAAAAGATAAACCCTAGACTAATAATACGATAACTCCACTGATCTAATTGTTGAATTAGTTGAACTCTGTAATAATTTCTCGCAGAACAAGAGAAGTTGTTTATTAAAACATTCCGCTTTTCATCCATATATTGGATCTTGTTAAATGAAAATGACTCGTTTACGAAATTTTGAAAAATCTTTTGAAATGAAAATGAAATGACTAAAAGAGCTACTGATAATAATGATCCGCATAAAAGAGCTGCATAGCCCAATATCATCATACTTACGTGCATCATTAACCACTGGGATTGAAGCGCGGGTACTAATATTACAGATTGATGTATTTCGGTTAAAAGACCTGAAGTGGTAAAGCCATGTAGAAAAATTGTACTTGGCGAGGTTATTGCGCTTAAATAATTGGTATGTTTTTTAAAATATGGAACGATAGAAATAAGGGAGAAACTCCATGAAAGAAAAATGAATGATTCATATAAATCACTTAATGGGAAATGCCCCGAATAAATCCAACGAGTGATTAATAATCCCGTTATACAGAAAAAAGTAGCTATAATGCCTTTTTCTGACGAATAATATAGTCCTACGATTTCATCAACGGATAAAATTATAAAAAAAATTGTAATTACAATTGAAACGATCGAAAATGATATATGAGTTAATATATGTTCTAAGGTGGAAAATATCATAAAAATTCTCAAATAAAAAAAGTATAGAAAATGATACGGAATCCAATCTGGAATTGCATTTATTATATATAGAACTTATTGTCTTTCTTTTCGAAGATAGCCTGCCGCCACTCGGACTCGAACCGAGATGCTCTAGCACTGCTTCCTAAGAGCAGCGTGTCTACCGATTTCACCATAGCGGCGTACGCGAAATAATAATAAGCTTTTTTTATTTAGTTGTCGAGATTGAAATTCAAAAAGTTAATTAAATTAATGACAAAAAATTCCTTTCGTTTTACTCCATATTGAAACATTCCAAAATATTACCATAATTCAATTCTTATTTAGTAATTCAATTATTAATTAATTCAATTATTAAAATGGCTATTCGAAATTCAAGTAGCTTGATGGGGAAAATAAGAATCCCCATCGGGAAAGACTACAATAAAAAAAAATACCATTTTTTTATTATTTATTATAAGTTTGATTATTGGATTGTTGCACAAAAAAACTTTTTGAATTATCCGTAGAAATAGATTTCGCTAATGAAAAAGCCTTCAATGCTGTAAAATAGGCTTTTATTTTCCAAATATTCTTACGAATATGTTTTTTTGATATAGAAGTACGTTTTTTTGGAACTGCCATGAAAAAATAAATTTGAAAAAATTCTTTTTTTATCTAGTTGAATGTGAAAGACATTTTTTGTTCAAACAATTTCATTTATTTTTCAATTTTTTTTTAATCTTGATTCCATTCAATCCAACTAAATATCTGACAAGACACAAAAGATAAATAACGAAGTTTTTATATATCTATGTTTATTTTTGTCGTGTTTTATATTTATATCCGTATCAAAATAGAATCAAAGGCGAAAAAAGGAATCCTTGCTCATTGATTTTGATCCATGGTAGGTATCAAAAGAAAAATGTCGGATATTCTAATAGTCCTTTCGACAATTCTAAAAAAATTCCATGTGTTTTATATTATTTATATTAATGGAAAACAAAAGGAATGTATAAAATACTCTGTGTATATTTGTTATATGGAATTATCAATTTTTCGTCTACGGATAGAAAAAATTATCGTAATACCTAATGGTAATTGAATTGTTTTCTATCTTTAGTAAGTAGAAAGATCTTCGTTATAACTTAGCTAATTTATTTAGATTTAGTTAGATAAGTTATTATAGATAACTAAAAATAGTTAGTTATTTATAGTAATAAAATAGAGTAATAAAAGTTTATTATTTTTTTTTAGTCAAATTTTTACTAAAATTCTAATAAAATATAAAAGTAAATTTTAAAAAATAGAAAATACATAAAAGATATATAGAAAATAAAAAAATATATATATATAAATATATATTTATATATATTAATATAAAGAAAAAATAGTATTAGTATTTTTAGTTAATTTTTTATTTTTATTTCATTTTCGATTGCACTATTAGCCTGATCCTATTTATTTTAACTTCCTTCTTCCTCTGAATATTCGAAGGAGTTGAGAAAGAATAATTCAGAATAAAATAAGAATAAAAGATAAAAGGTTTTTTTATGGACTATACATATCCCTATTCATGGATTATACCTCTCATTCCACTTCCCATTCCTATGTTAATAGGAGTTGGACTTATCGTTTTTCCAATGGCAACAAAAAATCTTCGACGTATGTGGTCCTTTCCTAATATCTTTCTACTAAATGTAGTTATGCTCCTTTCGGTCTATCTATCTATTCAGCAAATAAATAAAAGTTCTATCTATCAATATGTATGGTCTTGGACAATTAATAATGATTTTTCTTTAGACTTCGGTTACTTAATAGATTCGCTTGCTTCGATTATGGTAATATTAATTAGTACGGTTGGAATTCTGGTTCTTTTTTATAGTGACAATTATATGTATCATGATCAGGGATATTTGAGATTTTTTTCTTATATGAGTTTTTTCACTACCTCCATGTTGGGATTAGTTACTAGTGTGAATTTGATACAAATTTATATTTTTTGGGAATTAGTTGGAATGTGTTCTTATCTATTAATAGGTTTTTGGTTCACACGACCTATTGCGGCGAATGCTTGTCAAAAAGCCTTTGTAACGAATCGTGTAGGTGATTTTGGTTTATTATTAGGGATTTTGGGACTTTATGCTATAACGGGTAGTTTCGAATTTCGAGATTTATTCGAAATAGTAAATAAATTAGTTTATAATAATGAAGTAAATTTTGTATTTCTTACTTTGTGTGCCTTGCTTTTATTTACAGGTGCAGTTGCCAAGTCTTCTCAATTCCCCCTTCACGTATGGTTACCCGATGCCATGGAAGGTCCCACTCCTATTTCGGCTCTTATACATGCCGCTACTATGGTCGCAGCAGGTATTTTTCTTGTAGCTCGCCTCCTTCCTCTTTTTATAATTATACCTCATATAATGAATTTGATTTCTTTGATAGGTATGGTAACACTACTATTCGGAGCTACTTTATCCCTTGCTCAAAAAGATATTAAAAGAAGTTTAGCGTATTCTACGATGTCCCAACTGGGTTATATGATGTTAGCTTTAGGAATGGGATCGTATCAGGCGGCTTTATTTCATTTGATTACTCATGCTTATTCGAAAGCATTATTGTTTTTAGGATCCGGATCTATTATTCATTCAATGGAAGCTATTGTTGGATATTCTCCCGATAAAAGTCAGAATATGGTTCTTATGGGAGGGTTGAAAAAGCATGTACCAATTACAAAAACTGCTTTTTTAATAGGTACGCTTTCTCTTTGTGGTATTCCACCTCTCGCTTGTTTTTGGTCCAAAGACCAAATTCTTAACGATAGTTGGTTGTATTCTCCGGTTTTTGCAATTATAGCTTGTTTCACAGCAGGATTAACCGCATTTTATATGTTTCGAATCTATTTACTGACTTTTGAGGGACATTTAAACGTTCATTTTAAGAATTATAGTGGTCAAAAAAGTGGTTCCTGCTATTCAATATCTCCATGGGGAAAAGAAATTCAAAAAAACAAGTTTTCTTTATTATTATCAATAAATAATAATGAAAAGGGGATTTTCTTTTTTTTCAATACAACCTATCGAATTTTTGATAATGGAAAAAAAATGATACGCCCTTTTATTAGTATTGCTTGTTTTGGAATTCAAAATACGTTTTTTTATCCCCCCGAATCAGACAGTACTATGCTATTTTCCATGTCTATATTAGTACTATTTACTTGTCTTGTTGGAATTATAGGAATTCCTTATAATCAAAGTGGAATTGATTTTGATCTATTATCAAATTTGTTGAATCCGTCTATAAACCTTTTACACCCGAATCAAAATAATTTTATAGATTGGTATGAATTTTTTATAAATGGAATTTTTTCAGTCAGTCCAGCCTTTTTTGGTATATTTATAGCGTTTTTTTCATATAAGCCCATTTATTCATCTTTCAAAAATTTAAACTTACAAAATTCATTTGTTAAAGGTGGTAATAATAATACTACAGTTCTCTGGGAAAAAATAATTAATCTCATTTATGATTGGTCATATAATCGTGGTTACATAGATTTTTTTTACCGAATATATTTGGCTGGGGGTCTAAGAAGATTTGCTGAACTAACTCGTTTTTTTGATCGACGAGGAATTGATGGAATTCCAAACGCTTTTGGCCTTATAAGTTTCTTTGGTGGAGAGGGCATTCAATATTTAGGAACAGGTCGGATTTCGTCTTATCTCTTAGTCTATTTAGGCTTTGTCTTAGTGTTAATCTTTTTACTTTTTTACTTATTTCTTTTAGTCTTTTAGACTCTGGATTGACATTTTGGATGAAGATGAATTTG